ATTCAAACCCCTCGGGTAAAATAAGAACAGCCCCCACATTCAAAGCTCCCTTTTTACCATTAGCAAGAACTTGTTTCAGTTGCATATCATAAGGAATTCGAACAACTGCTTCAAATACAGTATCAGGAAGTACCGCTTGTGGAACCTCAATACCCACGGGCTTATTAGCTAAATGACAATTGGCGCATACAATACGACCAGTTGCTTCGCGCGGATTTTCATAACCCTGCTGTGCAAAAATGGGATATGCATTTGAAATGTATGCCCCAGTTATTATATATATCATGAGCGATACGGAAATGGAGCGAATAATCTCTTCCTTTATCCAAGAAAGGGTCCTTCTAGTTTGCATGGTCCAGCCGTTGATCCCGAAAATTTCTACAATAAAATTAGGTAGGTCGCTAGGATAGTTCCCTATCCACGATGCTGCTAGTTACTGAAAAATTTTTACTAAAATATAGGAGGAATCCGAATCTCTTGGATGTATAGAAAAAATAAGTGTATAAAAAGAAAAAAAAAAGTAAGATTTTGAATGTTTTATTTTACTTATGGACAAAATAACAAAATTCTAATTGGATCGGTGGATCATTTTTCAGTCATTCATTGAATGATAAATCACTACAAGTGACGGAGATACACGATTTAAATAACGGAAGATCAAATATTTTAAAATTGTATCGATAATGACTGGAAAGGTGGAAACAAGTCCAGATATAATTTGATCATTATGAGCAAACCCAAAATCTTTGTAGAAAGAGCCAATCATTAGTTCCCAACCGTGGGGTGAATGGAATCCTATACATAAGTCGGTTAATAAAAGAATGGAAAGGGCTTTTATTGTGTCGCTTAAGTTATATATGAATTCTTGAACCCAAGAATTAAGAATAATAAGTTCTTCATTAACTAAAAGAGAATAACCACTTAGAATAACGAAACAGATTATATTTGTCGAGAAGTGCAAAATCGTATAGATACGATCCTCGTTGTGCATCTTGATCAATTGGATCGTTTCTTTGTGGATTCCGATACGAAATTTTTGTAGATGTGTTTCAGGGTATTCCTTTATCATTTCGTCCAACAGGAAGAGTTCCTCTAATTCTATTAATTTTTCTAGAATACTCTTTTCTTGAATATCATTTAAAAAAGTTTCGGATTTACTAGTATTCCACCAATTAATAATCCAAGATCCCAGACTTTTATTAAATAAAAAAGAGACCCACCAGGGCAAAAATACTATAGACGTAAGATATAGAAGGGGAATGAATGCTTTTTTTTCCATTTTTTCGTCTGTGAATTTTGAATGAATCCACTTCATTTTTAATGAATCCACTTCATTAGAATAGAAAGCTTTTGAATGAATCCACTTCATTTTTAATGAATCCACTTCATTAGAATAGAAAGCTTCAAACCCACGAATCTATTCCCTCTTTTTTATTTGTCAGTCAGTGGTTAGTCCTTGAATTTAGTGAATTTACATACGCATAAAAAAAATTTTGCGGACAAAAAAAGTTTCGTTTTCTAATTTTTCCGTTTTCCGTATATATAATATACGTCTTCTTTGGTTCATCAGTATTATGAAGAAATTTCAGTTAAGTTATGTTATAGAAAAAAAAAGAGGATTTTTGGGTTTTTTACCTCCTGCTAAGAAAAGTGCTTCAGTTCATTTCAAAATACTTCAATTGGTACACGCAAGAAATAGGCCAATTCCGCTGCTTTTTGCTCAATTTCTCGTGGAGTCAAATTATCATCAGTACGAGTCAAAGGAATGGCCCCCTGGCCTCTGATTTCCATATAAAGGACACGCCGAGCATAAATACCCTCTTTAACTTCTATTCTGATAGACTGAATGTCTTTCATAAAGAGTCGGAGTAAGATGCGACGATTTTTTCCTGGAAATCCCCAACGAAAAATACACACTATTCCTTCTTTTCTATCGAATCGATCATAACCACTACCTACATTCCACGAAATTGTGCACCACAAATAAGAGCTAATAAATAGACCGGCGAGCCCATAGAAAGACATCACGATCCCTTGTGGAAAAAAAATTATTTGCTGAGACGGGAATAAAGATATCAAATTTCTGTCAAGATAACTGGAAATTCCAATCAATAAAAACCCCAATGAACCTAAAAAAAGTATAATGGCCCAGCAGAAATTACTTATTTTTCGAGACCCCGCTATAAGTTCTATCCATATATGTTCTGATCGCCAACTCATACTCGATCTAGTTGCATTTTATTGGAAGTGGGAGACCGGCCAAAATGAATTTTACTTTACGTTTTTTTGTTTCCGAAGGAACTTTCATCAACTTGCACTATTCTGATGTGAATCTTTCGAAGCAATTCGTTAGATCTAAAAGTAAAATAATAGGCTCATATGATCCCCTATCTACACATATATAGCTACATGGGCTTTACATTTATTTCTATTTCATGGATCCGCCCCAATCTCGACTTATTTTCAAATAGCTCGTTTACTCATATATCATATTTACGTTTACGCCTGCATAAGAACTCTTTCTTTTATGTTTGAAAGAAGCCACAAGTTATACCATATTATACTGAATATATATCTGTGTTATGATCCAAGTCTAAGTCTTGAAAAAAAAAGAGATGAAATTTGCCCCCATCAGATCTAAAAAATCTTGTTTTTTTGAACATGAAGAAATAAAGAAGCCATTGCAATTGCCGGAAATACTAAGCCCACTAAAGGCACAAAAATAGAGGGTAAGTTGTTGAGAATTGTCATAGAATGGGCACCTCGATTTAATATTTGTACCTGTTATTTATTTATTTATTGTTATATTAATCTTTTTACCTATTATCGCTATATTATATTGTTAGAAAGATATCTTAAATAGGAAGATCTCTTAAAATTATTATAATTCCTATATAATTATACTAAGTATACCTAAGTGAGTATATATAATAAAGTGCAAGGAATATAGAACTAACTAAATGGGCTTATTCATTTTTGTACATGAAATACATGTATGATAATCCACTTGTTTGTTATTCTTCTTTATATTATCTTTTTCTTGTCTTATAACTTGAATTTCATAATTTGAATTTCATTTTAATAAAGAGTTTCTTCCGCTTATAAATTCTTCCAAAATTCGTTATAATATAATACGAAAGGAAGAAAAGAACATGAAATTCGTTTTCTTTATTATTTACCCTGCCAATTGAATTTCGCGGAAAAAGAATTCGCTCTTTTATCTTGTTCATAGAGGTTTCCTAATTAGGAAACAGGAATATCGGTAAAAAAAAAATTATCTGTATGATTCTTTGCAAAATTTCCTCTTATGTCACCAAAAAAAATCCATTCTTCGGATTTTTCCGATTTTTCCTTTGATTTCGATAAATAAATACTTAATAAATACTTATTCTAAATAGTTATTCGCCAGAAATAAAAAAATTTAACGAATTTTATTTAATTAACTATTAACTTAAGGTTCTACTTAATTTATGATTCAAAGATTCAAAGGAAAGAAAGCGTGGAGCTGAAATAACTCACTCAGAACGCCCTTTAACAGATTACGTGGTACGATTGGATCGAATAAGCCCTTATGGAATAAAAATTCAGCCGCTTGTGAACCTTCAGGTACTGTCTTATTCAATGTTTGTTCAATTACTCTTTTACCTGCAAATGCAATGTAGGCGTTGGGTTCAGCAATAATGATATCCCCCAGCATACCAAAACTAGCTGTCACCCCACCAGTCGTAGGAGATGTAAGGATTGATACATAAACTAACTTTTTATTCGATTGATAATCATATAAAGCGGAAGAAATTTTAGCCATTTGCATCAAGCTCAAACTTCCTTCTTGCATGCGTGCTCCTCCGGAAGCACACACTAGAATAAGAGGTAAAAATTTATTGGTAGCATACTCGATTAAACGAGTAATTTTCTCGCCTACTACCGATCCCATACTACCCCCCATAAACTGAAAATCCATAACCCCAATTGCTACGGGAATGCCGTTTAGTTGACCTATACCGGTTTGAATGGCCTCAGTTAATCCTGTCTTTTTTTGATAAGAATCAATACGATCTTTATAAGGTTCCTCCTCCGAATGAAAGTCAATGGGATCCAGAGAGAACATGTCCTCATCCATAGGATCCCAAGTGCCGGGATCAATCGAAAGTTCAATTCTATCTGAACTACTCATTTTCAAATGATATCCACATTGTTCACAAATATTCATTTTTGATTTAAAAAATTTCTTATAATTTAATCCATAACAAATTTCACACTGAACCCACAAATGCTTGTATTTTTGAGTTACGCCGAGATCATTAGAATTTTCTCTTAGAGTGAAATCGCTGCCGTTCGTGCTAGTTCTTAGCCTGGAATTCCCGTTTTCACTACTATTTCTACTTTCACCCCAAATGTAAGTAGAAATGTAACTTTCGCTGTAATTTTCACTACTACTTAAAATATAACTATCAATCCCGATTTGAGAACGAAGATAACTGTCAATGCAACTATTGATGTAATTATTCCAACTATATTTAGTATCATACATATAATAATCATAGTGGGAATCGTCACTCCTAGACCCCTTATTTAAATAACTAGAATTCCAATAACTAGAAAATTCTTTTTCTAGTTCACTCAAAAAAGAATGATTATTGTCAATCCCAAAAACTTGATTTTCAATATCAAAATATATGAAATAACCGTCTTTTTTATTATCCCTACCTAAAACTAAAAAAGTATCATCCACGTTTAAATTCCGAATGTCCCTAACGCCGACTAAATGATCAACATTACTACTGTCACTATGACTCCAATTATAGGTGTTTTTTTCTGTATCATTTAGAATTGGGTCTTCACTTACACTGGTATTTTCAAGAGGACCAAGATTATCCATTGATTTACTTAGCCTACACCTGTATTCTAACTCCACATTGGATAACATCGAATTGAACCAACATTTTTTCATAGAGCTTTCTTGCCGCGATTTACATCAAAATAAATAGATGTATAGTCAT